TGAGAGAGGGAGCAAAACGAAAAATTTCAGATTATGATTATATAGAAGAAAAAAAAGAGAAGAAAAGAAAGGAAAAAACACGAATAAAAATAGCAGAAGCCTGGGATACCATCCCATTCGCACAAGCAGTAAGAGGTTTAATGTTAATAACTCAATCGACTCTTAGAAAATATATTCTATTACCTTCATTAATAATAGGTAAAAATATTGTCCGTATACTACTATTGCAATTTCCTGAATGGTCTGAGGATTTCAAGGAATGGAATAAAGAAATACATATTAAATGCACCTATAATGGTGTTCAATTATCAAAAAGAGAATTTCCAAAAAATTGGTTACTAGACGGCATTCAGATAAAAATACTATTTCCTTTCTGTCTAAAACCTTGGTACGGGTCTAAGTTAGGGTCTTCTTATATAGATCGAATGAAAAAGAAAGGGCAAAAAGAGGATTTTTCTTTTTTAACAGTTTTGGGAATGGAAACTGAACTTCCTTTTGGTTTTCCCCGAAAACGGCCTTCCTTTTTTGGACCTATTTTAAAGAAACTCGAAAAAGAAATTGGAAACTTCAAAAAAAAATACTTTCTAATTCTACAAGTTTTAAAAGCAAGAACAAGATTTTTTCTAACTATCTCAAAAAAAATAAAAAAATGGTTTAGCAAAAGTATTCTATTTTTAAAAATAATAATAAAAGAAATCTCAAAAATAAAAAGAATTCCATTTAGTAGATTGAAAGAAGTAGATAAATCAAGCGAAACGAAAAAAGAAAAAGATTCTCTAATGCGTAATCAAATAATTCATGAATCCGTAAATCAAATTAGATATACAAGTTGGACAAATTATTTACTGACAGAAAAAAAAATGAAGGATCTAACTGATAGAACAAGTACAATTAGAAAAAAAATAGAAAAAATGACAAAAGGAAAAAAAAAAGTGACTCCAGGAATAAACGGTAGTCCTAATACTAATAAAAGTAGTTCAAATACTAAAAGATTCGAATTACCAAAAACTATTTGGCAAATATTAAAAAGGCGCAGCGCTCGATTAATTCGTAAATTTCATTTTTTTATAAAATTTTTCATTGAAAAGATATACATAGATATACTTCTATCTATGATTAATATTCCCAGAATGCATACAAAACTTTTTCTTGAATCAACAAAAATTCTTATTGCTAAACCCATTTTAAATATTAAAAAAAATCACGAAAAGGGTAATAAAACTAATGAAACGAAAATTGACTTTATTTCAACTATACAAAAATTCTTTTATATTTATAATATTAGTAATAATAATTCACAGAATGTTGTTGGATTATCCTCCTTCTCACAAGCATATGTATTTTACAAATTGTCACAAATCCAAGTTCTTAAATTAAACAAGTTAAGATCTATTCTTGAATATCACGGAACACCCCTTTTTCTTAAAACTTCAATAAAAACTTATTTTGGAAGACAAGGAATAATTGATTCTGAATTCAAAGCTAAGAAACTTCGGAACTTGAAAAAAAATCAATGGAAAAGCTGGTTAATAGGTCATTATCAATACCATTTATCTCAGATTAGATGGTCTAAATTAATAGCACAAAAGTGGCGAAATAGCACCAATCAATGCCATACAATTCAAGATACAAATTTAAAGAAAGAGGATTCATATGAAAAAGAACAATTAAGTTATTATAAAAAACAAAGCGATTACAAAGTATATTTATTACCAAATCAGAAAGATAATTTTCAAAAATACAAATACTATATATATAATCTTTTATCTTATAGATCTATTAATTATGAAAAGAAGGAGGACCCATCCATTTATAGATCACCATTCCAAGTAAATAAGACTCAAAAGAATTCTTATAATTACAACACACAGAAAAGAAAAACATTTGATAGATTAGCCTATATCCCTATCAATAATTTTCTAGGCAATATTATATATATGGAAAAAAATACGGATCGAAAATATTTTGATTGGAAAATCATCAATTTTTGTCTTAGAAAAAAAATAGATATTGAAGCCTGGATCAAGGTCAATACCAACAAGAATCAAAATACTAAGACCGAGGCTACTAATTCTAATTATCAACTAATTGATAAAATTGATAAAAAAAAACCTTTTTTGGTTCATCAAGATGAAGAAAGCAATTCCTCCAATAAAAAAAAAAAATGGGATTGGATGGGAATGAATGCAGAAATACTAAGTCATCCTATACCAAATCTGGAGCTTTGGTTCTTCCCAGAATTTTTACTACCTTATAATGCATATAAAATGAAACCCCAGTTTATCCCAAAAAACTTCCTTTTTTTTCATTTTAATATAAATGAAAATCTTAGTGAAACTCAAAACATCAATAGAAAGCAAAAAGAAATTCTATCGTCGAACGAAAAAAAATCTTTTGAATTAAAAAATCAAAAAGAAAAAGAATCTGAAAACCAAAGAGATCTTAGATCAAAGGTGCAAAACCAAGAAAATCTTGTATCTGTTCTCTTAAATCAAGAAAA